CCAGATCGGGAATTATTCAGTTTACTCTCTGATCTTTATCTAAATCCCATTGGTGGTGGGGGACAGAAAAAAAAGAATCAGGAGAATTTACTTGGGTTTACGAGAATTTAGAATCAACAATTAATTCACAATTCGTTGTAAATTTGATTCTTTCTTCTTATTATCCTTTTTATTCATTATTTCTTTTCCTTATTTATCCCCAGCCATTTATTCTTCCCCTCCCTATTATGCCGGCCAAAATTGATGAAACTATAACTTTTGAATGTGAAACGGGTAATTATCATACTTTTTGTCCCATTAGCTGTGTATCCTGGTTGTATCAAAAGATTGAAGACAGTTTCTTTTTGGTAGTGGGCACAAAAACATGTGGTTATTTTTTGCAAAATGCACTTGGAGTTATGATTTTTGCAGAACCCCGCTATGCAATGGCAGAATTAGAAGAAGGGGATATCTCGGCCCATTTGAACGATTATGGGGAATTGAAAACGCTTTGTATTCGGATAAAAAAAGATAGAGACCCCAGCGTCATCATATGGATAGGCACTTGTACTACAGAAATAATAAAAATGGATTTGGAAGGTATGGCACCCAAGTTGGAATATGAAATTGGAGTACCAATTTTAGTGGCAAGAGCAAATGGACTGGATTATGCTTTTACTCAAGGGGAAGATACTGTGTTAGCTGTAATGGCACATCGTTGTCCAGAACAGGAATTCCCCGTTGGTGAATCAAAAAAAACTAGAACAAAAACAAATTTATTCCCTTTTCCTCTTCTTAAGGAAAAGAAATTGGTAGAATATGCAAATCATCCTCCCTTAGTTCTTTTTGGGTCTTTACCTTCGAATTTGGTCTCTCAACTTAATACAGAATTAAGACGCCAATTCATCAAGGTATCGGGTTGGTTGCCCGCTCAGAGATATGCCGATCTTCCATCACTGGGTGGTGGAGTTTATGTTTGTGGCGTTAACCCATTTTTGAGTCGTACAGCAACAACTTTGATAAGACGAAAAAAATGTGAATTAATCGTAGCTCCTTTTCCTATTGGTCCGGACGGAACGCGTGCTTGGATCGAAAAGATTTGTCCTGTATTTGGTATTGAGACCCAGAGTCTAGAGGAAAGAGAGGAACGGATATGGGAGAGTTTAAAGGATTATCTTGATTTGGTACGCGGGAAATCTGTATTTTTCATGGGAGATAATCTCCTAGAAATATCTCTAGCAAGATTCTTAATCAGATGTGGTATGATCGTTTATGAAATTGGTATTCCATATATGGATAAACGGTATCAAGCTGCTGAATTAGCACTTTTAAAAGATACATGTATAAGAATGTGTATACCAATACCACGAATTGTGGAGAAACCAGACAATTCGAATCAGATACGACGTATGCGCGAGCTACAACCCGACTTAGCCATCACCGGAATGGCTCATGCTAACCCGTTAGGGGCGAGAGGAATTGGTACTAAATGGTCAGTTGAATTTACTTTTGCCCAGATTCATGGATTTGCCAATGCGAGAGATGTACTTGAATTGGTTACCCGCCCTCTACGACGTAACGAAAATTTAGATAACTTGGATCGGACCACCCTGGTCAGAAATACAAACGAGTTCTATACCAGTACTCCTACTCCTAGATAAAATAACAGAGAATATTTGGATTAATAGCATATGTATATATCCAGATGTTATAATATCTATTCAAAATCGATTTTCTATTTTCAATATGTTAGATATTGGAATCTATTCTGTTAAATCAAATTTATGGATGTATAAAATGATAACTATTCCTATCTGTATCTCCCATATATATATGGGGGATACCAGATCTATTTATTCTATTCCTATTTCCCATTCTTTTATTTCGATCAAAAAGGAGTTTCGATATGATAAGAGTACTTGGTCTACTATGGGATCCATTATCATCATGGATAGAAGTCTCAGGTCCGATCATTTTATTTGGGCTATATTATGGATTTCTCACTACATTGCCTTTTGGTCCTTCTAAAATATATTCCATGAGATCTTTCTTTTTGGGAGAAACTCTCTATGGTATAATAGCTATAAGTGGTTCTATTACGGGACAATTAATAGTCTTTTTGTCCATGTACTATTCGCCCATCTATGCAGCGTTGTGGAAACCTCACGCAATAACTTTATTGGTCGTACCATACATGTTTTTTCGTTTTTATAAAATGAACAAAGAACCTTCAAGTTCTGAATCTCTGCACCCCATAAATTCGATCAACAATCCAAAAATTATAAGTCTATTTATGAGTGGTCTAATTCTTCAATTGTGTAATCCCATTATTTTAGCAAATCCCGTATTAACAAGACTGGTGAACCTCTTTCTTTTTCGTTACGGCGGTAATATATCATTTGTGATAAGTAGTTTTTGCGGTTGGTTGGGTGGTCATATTCTATTCATAATTTTGACAAAATTGGTATCTTTCCGTATAGAACGTAATTCACCTATCAATTATACTATATTAAAACGTTATATCCATCGAACCTTTAGTCTACTTCTTCTTTCTTATTGTTCATTCTATTTAGGTAGAGCTCCATCACCTTTTCTTAAAAAGAGAAATAATGACGCCAAAAATGATCGCTCTGTGACTAGCCACTCTGTGGCTATAGATGATATCTCTGTGGCTATAGATGATATCTCTGTGGCTATAGATGATAGCTCTTTGGCTATAGATGAAGATGATAGCTCTTTGGCTATAGATGAAGATGATAGCTCTTTGGCTATAGATGATAGCTCTTTGGCTATAGATGATAGCTCTTTGGCTATAGATGAAGATGATAGCTCTTTGGCTATAGATGAAGATGATAGCTCTTTGGCTATAGATGATAGCTCTTTGGCTATAGATTCAAAAAAAATTAAAGGACTTAAGAAGGAAGAAAAATTATCATGGTTCAAGCGACCATGGCCCATTATGTTCTTTGATCATAATAGAGCTTATCGGCCAATACGATATATCGGGAATAGCCCATTTACTCGACTAGGTCCTGTGAGGACCGAAGTCTCTCAATATTTTTTTGGCACATATTTGAGTGATGGAAAACAAAGAATCTCTTTTACGTTTTTACCTAGTGTATTGGTTCTTGGGGAAAAGCTCGATAAATATAGATATCTTTCAGGTATTTCTTGCTCATCTGAGGATCCTTATCATAGATGGATCCATACCATTAAAAGAAGAAGAGATTATTTAGGGAATGAATTTTTGGATCGAGTGAAAGCTCTAAGCAATGGATCTCCTGTTGGAAATGTTATGGAAAGTAGAGTTCAATTCTCCAATTCTGAGGGAGATTCTTTTACTGAAATGTATGATCCATTCCTTAATGGGGCATTCCGTGGAACAATTAACAAAATTGAGTCCCCCCGAATGCTGAACGATTCGATCATTTCGAATCTTTCGGATTTTACAGAGGTATTTATGAAAGACCGTAAAGAGGGATTACCAAATGATCCATTTGGGCATGGGTACCATATCTCTCATCATTGGCAGGAATTGGAACACGAAAGCTTTCGACTACCCTGGGAACCCTTACCTACAGATACTGTTCGTTCGCTCATTCCGATCACTAAATCATCGAAAAGAGTAAAAGTTGAACCTATTTCGAAACGGCTTTTAGCAGAACGAATAATTCCAAATCAAGCAAGGAAGATCTTTGAAGAATATTTGTCGAATATAGATTCTTCGGATATAGATTATTCTTTTGGTAACCTGATCTATCCAAAAGATTTGTTGGAAATGCCTTCTGATCAGATTCAAGAGATCTATGCAAAAGAGGATGATTCGTTGATACATTTATTGTGGTTGGAAATAGCCCTTCGAGTAGCCTATATAGATATTGTACCGGAAATTGCTTCATGTAATGAACGAATCTACACAAACTATTTGGTAAATATTTACAGCCGAATCGACGGTAGAAACGTTGCACCCACAGGTACCATAAAATGGGAATTGATTCTTTATCTTTTTACTACGGAAAAAAAGGTTACTTCGGAACAGAATTTACTTTTCGAGTCTTTGGCGCAACACGAGTGGACAATACTACGGAAATTTCGTGGAAATGTATCTACGGATGATTCAACGCAAACAAAAGATTTTATTACCCTTTACAGGGAAATACTATTAAAAGAACCTCTCCAAATTAGAGAGATCCGGAAACATGTGCCTCGATGGTCCTCTGGTTTGATGATGGGCGACTATGATGAGCTAACCGCAGTTTTAGCCACAACGAATAGGGTTCGTTCAAGAAAGGTCAGAAGTACGCTGACTTTTCGTCTTGGGCAAAGAAAAATAGTTATGAAACGTTATTTTCCCGAGTCAGATTATCGCCGGTCCTTAATCGTAGGATCCATACGTGCTCAAAGACGTAAAATTATGATATGGAAGGGGATACAACCGAATGTACATTCCTTTTTCTTTTTGGTAAGAATGGAAATACCCACTTATCCTAAAGATTATTACGACACGCCCGATTCTGATAGAGTTTATACAGAACAAATCAAGAAAGAAATTAGGAAAAAAATCCAGAGATCCAAAGAATTTGAGCCGGTCCCCTACAGTCTGACAATCGTTGAGTCCTTATGTGCACTGTGGTCGGAATTGAACCATTTAAGAGGTTTATTATTAGTGGCTCAATCAATTCTTAGAAAACGTATAATATTACCATCGCTTATAATAGCCAAAAATATTGGTCGTATATTAATATTTCAAGTCCCCGAATTTTCCGAAGATTGGGAAGAAATGAGGAGAGAAGTGCATATAAGATGCGCTCCTGATGGTACCGAATTTTCCCAAACAGAATTCCCAGACAAATGGAAAAAAAATGGTATGCAGATAAAGCTTCTATTTCCTTTTCGTTTGAAGCCTTGGCATAGATCCAAACCCCGACTTGAAAAAAGATTGCGTTGGAGTTATTTAACGACCCTTGGATTGGAAACTGACGTACCTTATGGTGATCCAAACCCAAAGCTAGGGCCTTTTTCCCAATTTTTGAAACCTATCTTCAAAAAATTGATCTTCAAAAAATTGAAAAGAGGATTTCTCATTTTCAAAAGATTGAAAAGAGGGTTGAGGAGAGAATTTATTATCTTCAAAAAATGGAAGAGACGATTGATGGGATCTACAGGAATAGGACGCGTTCCACGAGTTAGATATATAGACAAGAGTGAACTGAATGACCGGATACAAAATAAATTACTGAGTGAGACTACCTCTATGGGTAGTGCAAATGATTCACCAGAAGTTAATGATCAATTTGGATATGGAACCCGAACAATTAATGTTAAAGATCCAGATGATCGGACGACCACAATGAAGGAACGGATCGAATCTATCGCGATCATAAATAGCTCTCCTATAACTAGAATGTCTCTGGTGGATTCAGAGATTAATACCGGATCGAAGGGGAGTTTTAATATGTCGGGATCAACATTAAAAAAGCGATTGGTTCAGATTCGGCGAATACCTGGTCGATTTCGAAATAAAAGTGTCCAATTAATCCGAAAAAGCTTCTATTCAATGAAATTTTTGAAACTTTTTATCAAAAATGACCGAGATCTTTTACCAAGTGTTATTCATTTCATCGGGTCAAATATTCAATTTTGGATTCGATCCGCTTGGATCCGATCCACGGGGAATATAGCAACAATTTACGGACGAATATTCATTCTCAATAATGATATTTCAAGAAGAAATAGAGATAAAATTACCAACTACTATTTGATCAACGAAAAAATACAAGATTTTGAAATTCGTCCTGATCGAAACATGTGCTCAATGTCCCAAGCATATGTATTTCACAAGATATGGCAGATAAAGACAATGAACAGGTCCTATTCAAAGTATTTATTAGAATCTCGAGCCCAAACATCATATCCCTTGATAAAAAATAAGATCAAAGAATTCTTAGCTATACAAAGAATATTGGATCACGAGAAACCACAAGATCTGAAGGAGAATGACTGGAAACAATGGTTGAAATGTTCTGACCGGTACCATTTATCCCCACAGATATGGTCTAGTATAAACCCACGGAAATGGAGAAATAGAGTCAGTAAGCAATGTACGTGCTATGAAGAACGATTAATTCCCTATGAACAACAAAAAGATTCTATATTTGCAGCTGTGATGGAACCTTCTTTGAAACTACTTCGGAAAATGAACAAACGTTACAGATACGATCTCTTATCATATAGTTATCTCGATTCGACAAAAGATTCGGATATTCTCAATTCGACAAAAGATTCAGATATTCTCAATTTGGCAAAAGATTCAGATATTAACGAACCACCAGTACAACCTGATATACCAAATGATCAAGATATTACCGATCGTGAAGGAATTCTCAGGAAAAAGTTGATTCGTGATATCCTCGAGGAGGATTGGAAGGGTACCGATTTCAATATCGTGAATGGTCATCGTTCTATTATTGATATTTACGATGCTATACGTTCTTGTACTTACAATCATACAACAATGATTGACAGGCAGAAGACTGATTTTATTACGAATCAGCAGGGGATTGATGAGGCGCGAAAAGACAATGTTAGCATTATGGATTCTCCGGAAATCGAGAAGAGAGGATCCGGATTAGATCTAAAATTCTGGTTATTCCCGGAACTTTTGGGAATCCATAATATATATGACACTAAATCGAAGCCCGTACCAAGAAAATCGTTTTTACGAGAAGAACGAGACCGGAAAAAGATGGAGGAAGAAGAACGGAAGGAAACAACAAATGTTATGGAACAAGGAATAGGTGCTAGATCATATGTTCAGAACAAAAAAGGAAAAGAGCATAATCGGAACGATGAATATGGTGAAGTAGAAGACCAACAAACTGGTGAAGTAGAAGACCAACAAATTGGTGAAGTAGAAGATCAACAAACTGGTGAAGTAGAAGATCAACAAACTGTTGAAGTAGAAGACCAACAAATTGGTGAAGTAGAAGATAAACAAACTGGTAAAGTAGAAGATAAACAAACTGGTAAAGTAGAAGATCAACAAACTGGTAAAGTAAAAGATCAACGAACTCATAAAGTTCTTGTTCAATACAAAACGGTACAAGCTATAGGGGAAGAAAGTGTATTAAAGCTGTCGAATATTTGCAGGGTTATGTCCGGAATTAAGGATACAGACCAATATCTTTGGACCAATATCCAAGAGCGAAATGTTAACCTGAATCTAATGTTCCTTCTTCTGAAGAAGGATAGCAATGAAAATGAAATACGGGAAGATGATCTTATTCAGGGGGATGTTCCGAGAAAGGTAAGCAGCGGAAATGAAATATGGGAAGATAAAAAAATAATAGTCTCCGAACCATATCGTTTATCAAGCATACCGAATGACCAATTCCTGATGTATAAAATCATAAGTATTTCATTGAAGTTTCAAAATAGAGCTCGGGAATGGATGGATGGAAATCTTTATGATGGATCTGTGCAACGCGGGGAAATTATGGGGGATGGAAAAAACATTTTGAGTTCCCTCAATTTAGAAGATATTTTGCTTCCAAAACGTCGCAGAGAATTTAGAATCCTGAATCGGTTTGATCCAGAAAACGATCATGCGGGATTTTCTAATGGAAAAGAAATAGACATACAAAATGACGAAGAACTCATGGGAAGAGACCAACATCTTAGCGCAGATACAACACAAAAAATTAAACGTTTTCTTTGGCCTAGTTATCGATTAGAGGATCTTATTTGCATGAATAGATATTGGTTCAATACAAATGATGGGAGTCGATCCGCAATGTTGAGAATACGTATGTATCCCCTAACTTTCAATTGATAGATTTTTTGTTTTAATTACGTTTTCATCGAAAGAATAGATTTATTCAATGGAGTTTCAGGATATCGCCAAAATTGAACCAATCTGTTCGTTTCATCAATGTGAAAACATTCTACCTCTCGTATCGTATTTTGCCATAGGTCCAAAACCAGATATTCCTCCAAGAAGATAGAAAGAATCCGACCAATTTTTATTCAATAGAAATGGTCGGAATGAATCAGAATTCTTATATGGACCATGAAAATGAAAGAATGGATCTAATTCTTTTTTCTGACTCGAGAAAAAAAAAAAAAAAAAATTCCATTCAACTCCGGGAAAATTTGTTTTTTTATGATCAAGAATTTATCCATTAGTTCGTCTCTGATTCCTGATAAACAGAGAGGATCTGTTGAATCTCAGGTATTTTATTTAACCAATCGGGTCCTAAGACTTACCCAACATCTGCAATTGCATGGAAAAGACTATTCTTCCCAAAGAGGTTTGTGGAAAATTTTGGGCAAACGTAAGCAACTTTTGGTTTATCTCTACAAGAGGGATAAACTTCGTTACGATGATTTAATCGGTCGATTAGGTATTCGTGGGCTAAAAACCCGTTAATTTGAAAGTTTTCAATTCCCATTTTTAGAGATCCCGAATCCCAATTAGTCGTTCTTTTTTTCTCATTTATAATATGATCATGCTTGCTACAGAGAAAGACCCCCTGATGGTAAGTATGGGTTCTCATTATCCATCGATGCACGGTGTTCTTCGACTTATTACTAGATAGTCAAAATGTTATTGACTGTGAACCTCTACTCTATCAGATTATTTACATAGGGGGAAGGATTGATAAAATTGTTTCTAATCGAACAATTGTTCAATATCTCCCCTATGTAACAAAATGAAATTATTTAGCTACTATGTTCGCAGAGGCAATAACGGAACGGTAAGCCGAAAAGATCGATCGGGAAATATGTATCCCAAAGGGATAGCTCTAGCAGAGTGATTATGCTAGAGTTGGGTTGTATAGCTTCTCATTTTTTATAGCCTGGGCTTTTAATAGCGGATATTGGTGCGCAAACTCTCTCTTCTTATATTTTCCACAAACTCCCTTCTCTCATATTTTTGTAGAGGGGGACATGATCTTATATATGATCTATTTCTGCTACAGGTATACAAATGATGCATAATCATTATATCACATGAATTATTTACTTAGACTATTAAATATCCCTATAACAAATTGATACCATCCCCATCAGAACGATTTCGTGGATGAATACACTTAGGATTCTTTCAAAGTATTGCTTGTGGAGTATACATGTATGTCTGATCAATCTACCCATTGTTGATTGGAAATTTGGAAGATATATTGGGAAAAACTATTGGGAATTTAGAATCTTTTTTTTTTTCCATGAATTTGTATCTTTCATGGAAATTATGTCAAGTATTGTCCCACAAATTGTCTTTCGATGATTGAAGAATATGAACTCCCGACCTATGATCGTCATGAATTTCATTATGATGATATGGTTCCGGGACGTTTACCGATATCAGTAATTGAATGAAGACTCGATCGAGCATACACTTATTCGAGTTCGAAGTGCTTTCTTCATTATCTATTGGTATTTATCTGGTCACGATTCAGAACAGAGCACTTATGTGTTGCCAATACTGCATGCGGTCGATCCAAATCCAGTAGCATTTTTTCATTATCTTAGAATATAGTCGGCGAGTAAAGGGAGACATTTTTTTGTTATAGCTATTGCAGCCGCCGAAGCAGTTATTTAATCAGCTACTGTTCTGGCAATCGTATCATATAATCGACTCGTATCGATCAATTTCATTTGTCGAAATGGTGATAGAGTATCATATATATGATCTATAGATTAGGAATCAATATATCTATTTCTATCCAAAAAGATCATGGGTATATCTCATAAGATTTATCTATTCTATATGACCAGAATCTCTCGAAATCTATATAGTATTATGATCGATCAAAAACATGATGAATACATCCATATAAAACTCATTATGAAAATGACCTGTCACAATTGGACCATATTCGGGGTGATCTGGAGGGATCGAAATGGGACAAATATCTTTGTTCCATTGAAAAAATAAAGAACCTTAACATATTGGTTCCAAACATAATTGATAGTACAATTATCGATTCGTTTTATATTCATAATATCCCGTTATTAGCCATCTTTATTGGGCATATATTAGAAGATTTGGCTATATATGATCTTATCAATTTAAAAAACTTTTTACTAACTAATGGAGATCCAATGGCACATTCGGTCAAAATTTATGATACATGTATTGGTTGTACCCAATGCGTACGAGCTTGTCCCACAGATGTATTGGAAATGATACCTTGGGAAGGATGTAAAGCTAAGCAAATTGCTTCTGCTCCAAGAACAGAAGACTGCGTAGGTTGTAAGCGGTGCGAATCCGCTTGTCCGACAGATTTCTTGAGTGTACGTGTTTATTTATGGCATGAGACGACTCGCAGTATGGGTCTAGCTTACTAATCAATATGCACAATAAAAATGGTGAAATCCATCTCATATTTTCAATTTTTTTTTTTCTCCACTGATAAAAACCTTTATCATACTTGATCCAAGATCTCGAGTATGGGTTTTTATCAGTGGAGAGAGAGATGGAAAGTCTCTTCCATCTCTATAATTAGCGAATTACCTTAGCTCGATCCAAAATATTTGTTAGTTCGCCCATATCTGCAGATTCCTTAATGCTTTTATTTCCCCTCCCATAGAGGGAGGGAATGAGCTGATTCGATGGTATACTCTAGGTATTTGTTTACTAGAACTCCTTTTAATTACCTATACATTCCGTCCGTTACTATTTCCAATTCGATAATGAATTGATCCAATTCAAAAAAGAAAGATTATAACTGGATAGATCTTATTTATTTTCATTGGAGACTGGGAATTAACGGACTTTCCATTGGACCTATTTGACGGAATTTCTTACCACTTTGGACATTTCAGTTGCTTGGCTAGTTACTCAAAATCCTCGATTTTTTTTTTCATTTACTAATTCATTTTAACAATGTACAGTGACCAATTAGGATCATTTGCTTCTCGAGATATTCTAGTTTTCTTTCCTATGCGGGAACTGCAATTTCCCTTCACCCACTTCTATCCGTGCGGAGGGGGGGGGGGGAAAGACGTGTATATTTGGCCACAAAGTTCATTTTGTACACTGCAGGTGGTTCTATCTTTCCCCTAATCGGAGCGAGAAGTATGGGTCTCCAGGGATCTTATGAACCAACATTAGGTTCATAAATATTGGATAAGAACTATTATCCCGTAATACTAAAAATAATATTATTATTAGGGTTCTTCATCACTTATGCAATCAAATCGCCAATTTTTCCCTTACATACTTGTTTAAATTAGAGGGTATGGGTTAATCCGAACATGGAATTGCTACCTCATGCTCATTTTATATTTATTTTCGCTGTGGTTGGTAATGATAGGAGCGGTTAAAATCGTCTATGCAGCTCCAGTTTCTCTGGGTCAACGGAATTGGAAAGGGAGGATAGTGTTCAGTATCCCGTATGGGTTTTGTCATTTTTGGTTCCATGGCAGATACAGGTCCCAATGGATCCTTTTTCAAACGATCTATCATGGATCAATTGGTACGGCACTTGAGAGATTAATGGAATGAAATGGAGCAAATAAACAATTCAATTCTTTCTCTTTTTTTTTTTTCTAATATAGTTCAAGTTATTTCAAGTAATGATTCCATCATTCTATAATAAATCTTTGAAATAACTTGGACCAGTTATTGATGTCACTTATCAATTACATAAAGGAACTGGATCGAATCTATTCTTTTTTCCCTCCGGGAATTCGGTCCATTTATGGTTCTATGTTAGATCAACCATCCATAGCTATGTAACCCTATTCCTAATAGATCGACCCCCAAATAACGGATCCAAACTATAGAAAATCCTAAAGAAGCCACAATTGCCGGTTCCTTACCCTGCCAACCCTTATTCATTCTAGTATGCAGATAAATTGCGAATATGGTCCAAGTAATTAATGCCCAAGTCTCTTTTGGATCCCAGCTCCAATAAGATCCCCATGCTTCATTGGCCCATATTGCTCCAGAAAGAGTACCTATGGTTGAAAGAGAAAAACCGGGACCAATCGCACGATAACTCCAATGATCTAATTGTTTGATCAATTGACATTTACGATAATTCGTTGATGAAAAATCAAAAGTGTATTGCAAATCACTTTTGATTTTTTCATGTGAATCAAAATTTTCATTGGGAAGAATGGATCGGGAAAAGAAATTGTCCATCGCACCGAGAAGAACCTGTCTATTTACTCCGGACATAATAACTAGAAGAGCTATTGATGCTAGGGATCCACATAAAAGGGTTACATAGCTAAACAATATCATACTTACATGCATCATTGACCAATGAGATTGTAGCGCGGGTACTAACATTCCGGATCGTTGCATTTCCTCCGGAAGACCTAAAGTAGCAAAACCATGAGTTAACATAGCACTCGGCGCAGTAATTGCACCTAACCACCGATCATCTTGGCTCCGTATTTCTAGAACTATATGGAGCACGGATGAACTCCAGGAAAGGAACATGAATGATTCGTACAAATTACTCAACGGTAAATGTCCCGAATAAAACCAACGAGTAATTAATAATCCCGTTGTACAAAGAAAAGTAACTATCATGCCCTTTCCTCCCGAACTGCTTAGTCCTTCAATTCGATAAACTAAGGTTCCCCAATAAATGAGAGTTACAACCAAAATGAGAGAAAAAGAGATGTGAGCCAATATATGTTCTAAAGTTATGAATATCATATTCAACCCATTTATTCATTTTATTTCCAAATGAGATCTATGATGGAAAGATAAGTTTTATTTATCACAATGGAAATAGATTGAACAGATATTGCTACATAGGAAGAAGTTATTGAGGGGATCTTATTTAAAAAATGCCGCCACTCGGATTTGAACCGAGATGCTCTCGCACTGCTTCCTAAGAGCAGCGTGTCTACCAATTTCACCATGGCGGCTTCGTAGGGACCATACTAGCTTATTTACACCAGATCGTCAATGTTATGGAACGTGTCTAGCAGAGGGAGTAATCTGTGAATATAACGTCCAAAGAAAATATAAGTTCGGGCATTTACATTTGAATCAATTTTATGTTGGTTTATGATTATAACGGAGCATGGCGCAGCTTGGTAGCGTGCCATCTTGGGGTGATGGAGGTCGTGGGTTCAGATCCCACTGCTCCGAAAGAGAATAATAAAATAGTCACATGCGTTATCGGACAAGGAATATCTTTCAATTTTTGCTCACGATGGGAAGAATCGGAGCAGCTAGATTCCAAACAATAAAGAGAGATACATAGTTATATCATAACTTTCCAATCTTTTTGATTGGTTTGAGCATATACATATCTAGAATAAAACTATGTTTCTGATCCATGATCTCCCATATGATTATTCTCCAATATTTTGTTGGACTTTCTAATTTTAGGGAAGACATCCAAATATATTGATAGCTCACAATAATATGACATACGGGTTAATATACAGGCTGCTAATCAATTAATTGATCCTATTTTGAGCTACGGAGATGTAGAAAGGGGTTTTATTAAAAGATGATGACTTTGAGTTCTCCTAAAGGATTTAGCACTTTTTTCTATACAACCATAAAAGAGGGAAAGAATGGGTTCAGAGATGAATCATTGGTAGGAGCAGAAGCAGAAGAAGGATGAATCGAGATATCTGGAACTACGAACTAGTAATTATTTGCTATAGAGCAATAACCTCCATCTATTACGAAATGCACGAGCTATTTCATAATTCAATAATATAATCTCTATGCATGATTCCCTAGGTTCTGTGCTATTCTTTATCAAAAAGAAGAAATAGTTTCGATCCTAGTTTCGGATCGGAATGGATGGATTGGGATGTTTATAAGGTTGAGCTACCAGAAATGTAGCATAATGGTAATGCTGAAGTGTATCCTTACAAAAAAAGATGAACTCTAATCCCTTTCTAGTAGGAAGGCGGAGTGGATAGAAGAACGGTTGATAAATTTCCCATGCCATGATAAATTTCCCATTTATCCGGATTGGCTGAAGGGAAGTACTGTAGTGGAACTAATTAATGATCGTGTCTTTTTCGTACGACCACCCTTGGGAGTACCCGAAGAAAATGATTTATTTCGCATCACTGTTCTCCAGGGTCCTGGAGGGTGGTGTCGTATATTCCCTCGTGTTGTGCTACGGGTCATCCGAATCAGAATTGACATCAATTCATTTTGATGATCCAGAGGAATCATCATTGGCTATACAATAAAAACTTTTTGAATGACCGGTGGAGATAGACTTAGCTAAAGAAAAAGCTTTTATTGCGGACCGATATGCTTTTCCCTTCCGAACATTTTTACGAATTCTTTTCCTGGATCTAGAAGTACGCTTTTTCGGAACTGCCATAACGAACAGTGGGTTTCATTAATATATTGTAATGTGAAAGACATCTTATGTATTTCATTTATTCATTTTTCTCGTAGATAACTCCGTTCTTTATTGGAATCTGCTCTAAATTGAATCAATCCATTCTCTCGATGAAAATAGAAAATAAATAATAATGGAATCTACAAATGGAAATTTCAAGGTAAATTTCCATTATATATTCTCATCCATTTTATATAATATATTAATATAACAATCGATATTGAAAGTCGTTTACCTATACCTAACTAGATTTTGTTATCCTTCGAGTATTTTCTATGCTGTTAATGTAAGTACTACTACACTTTTTATCAACAAATATGAATTGCTTTTACGTAGATCGCATAAAAGCAACGTACTGACAATTCTAAGGTCAAAGAGCTTTATAAGGCGCTCTCGATGCGAAAGGATTTGAATTCAAAATTTCACCAAATTGGATTCGGTTCATGGATTGCATAGAAATGAATAGCTTTGTATCTCCTCCAATTTCACCATCCAACCAAGATCTTCTTTTTTTTTTTATGAAATGAATAGAATATATCATATAATATTCATTTCATATTCATTTTATCTAATTAAAAGCTCATGCCAACCACTCAACTCACTACTAACATATGAGATATATATCAATATTTAATTAAATGAGCGTAAACCCTTTTTGTTCATTATTACAATTTGT